ACAATTTGAAAGAACCGAGTCGACCACTAGAACTCCTAGTCTTAGAGCCAGAAAAAGATAGGTTTACTCTTTCTTCACTTGAATTCAAATCCCCATCCGAACTCAAAAGCGGATTGGTCTTTTGTTGGAAAAATCCAAGAATCCGAAGTGAATTCTCGTGTCGTAAGAAAAAAAATAATAATCTGGGAAGAATAAATTTTTTTATTGAACGTGTTGATTCATATTTATTTTGACTACTTTCTCATATTTTATCATATTCTATTCATTCATTTTTATTCGACCTTCCCGGAGTTCATTCTCCGGGCAACTCCGTTTAACCGGTGGATTCCTTCCAACTTACTTCTTTTATGATCTCATTGGAAATCATATAAAGACAATTCCTATTTGAGATAGCTATTTGTGCAAGTATTTTACGATTAAGAATCAACTGTCTCTTGTACAGATCATTTATTAACCTACTATAACTATAGCATACCCCCTTTTCACGAATTGCTGCATTTATTCGAGTGATCCACAAACGACGAAAATTTATTTTTTGCTTATCCCTATCGCGATGAGCCGAAACCAAAGCTCTTATTTTTTGTTGAGTAATAGTTCGAGTAAGTCTTGAATGAGCCCCCCGAAAGCTTGATGCAAATAAACGAATTTTTGTTCTACGTCTCCGAGCGATATATCCCCGTCTAATTCTGGTCATTGAATAAATGAAACTTTAACGAATAACTAATAGATTTCCTTTCTTTCAGTTATTCTTTTGGCCCTTTCCTAGTATATTAATAACAAAACGGATTTTTCCAATGTATAAACTAAAAATTCCAATGGCTTTGGCTACTATAACCTTCCCAACCACGATTTTTTTCTAGGCATTTCACCTCGAAATACGATATACTAGGTATTAAAAAAAAAATAGCATGATAAATAAATAGTGGATTCCATCGTTTCTATGGTTACTTCTTAAACGGTGAGGTCTTTTCTATACACCGGAGCCTTTACTTCATTTAATCAATGTTATTGCTAACTTGTATAGTTCACATTCTTTGGCTCTACCCATAAATTATCCAGTAATAGGTCTTTCACAACGAGCTCTACCTATACAGTAACGGTATTTAATTATGAAAGTTGGCTGGGTAGCTGACCCTGTTAGTCCGTTCTTGCAAGAGGGGTCTATGTTAACTAAGATTTCCTCCGCTTAATGGATAACCATTTGCTACCAATGGAGAATTGCTTCTCATCTTGAATTGAGGTGAGTGGTTTTACACCAATAGAAACCATAAATTTCATACAAAATAAAAGGAATATGATCAATTTTATTATCTTTTTAGATAATAAAAAAGAAATGTAGTTCATTTTTCCGTTCTATCCTATTTGATCATTTATATTTGAACATTGTTCTCTTTCCTTTGTTCTAGTTCATGATCTGAACGAGTCGCACATACACCCTAGTACATGTTCCTCGACGCTGAGGGCATCCCCGAAGTGCGGGGGATTTTGTGACATTTCTAATTGGCTGTCTTGTATTTCTAATAAGTTGTTTAATCGTTGGCATGTTGAATCATATACATAATGGGCTGGTTTAGATCGATCCTAACCGTATGATTATGAATTACTTTTATTCAATAGAATAGGAAATAAAAATCATTCATCATAGAATATTAAAATGAAACTCGGCAGGGTTAATTTTAAATTACGAATTGACGAGAAATCCAGGCTATTGTCATTCAACCGCTACAAGATCAACAATTCCATAAGCTTGGGCCTCTGTTGCTGACATAAAAACATCTCTTTCCATGTCTTCGGATACAACCCATAAGGGTTTGCCCGTTCTTTGTACATAAACCCTTGTCAGGGTTTCACGTAGTTTCAGCAGTTCTCCCACTTCCAGGATGAATTCTCCCGTTGCTACTTCAGAAAAAGAACCAGCAGGTTGATGGATCATTACCCTGATGATATAAGATAATAAAAGGTTTCTCTAGATGAGGGGAAGATAAAAGAAAGATAAAAGAATAACAAGAAAAAAAAAGATAGAATCGAACAACCGTACGGGCATTATCCATTGCATACGGCTCTACAATAACATTGACCCTTACCTTCAAAAAAAATAGGATCGATCATACCCCGATAGGTAAATGATCAACTTACCACCCTTCCTTTCGGAGGAATTCAAAAATACTATGATGGCTCCGTTGCTTTATATATTTATTATATTTTTTGTCTGTGATTTGTCTGTCATTCAGCAATCCCAAAGTTGCTTTTTTGTTTGATCAAATAAACCAAGGAAAAAAGAATCTTTTTTTTTTCGCTCTATACTCTCTAGAAGACTATAAATATTCTTAAGAGACCTCTGGTGTGAAAAAAAGTTTGTGACGCTGAACTGGACTTCCGATAATAAAATAGGAAATACCTTTTTCTCATATTACTCTCTCGATACATAATCTAATGTTTCGAAAACAAAATTTATTATATCGAATTCAAAGTGCCATGCTATTATTACTTAATATTCATA